CACTACTGAGGATCTCCTTCCTAATCTTAGATAGGTCGTCTGAGGGTTCGCCGCGGTTCATTGCTGTGCTTACACACTAGGCTACCCTTCTCCGAAAGCTCCGCAGGACCACCTACCACTAGTCTTCGGCCGGAGAGGTTTATTGCACAAAAAAAAAGGCCGGGACGCAGGCTCCCGAAGAGGGAAGCCCAACGAATGTCAGATGCAAAGCCCCGCACCTCATTAAGATCATATTGGCATACTCTCCTAAAAAAAAAAGAGCAGACCCCATTGAAGACGAGAGTGAGGTACAACAAGGCCATTTCTGTCCACCGCCCTTCTCACGAAGCCGTACGTGGACGTTACCGCTCATACAGCTCCCAGCCAGCAAGCAGTTAGCCTTCCTCTACTTTGAATGGAAGTGTGGATGAATCGACATCAAATAGAGGAATTCGGTTTTTCTATTTAGAAATAAGATGACTTCAGCACTAATTGCAAAAAAACCGTCAGATCTCCTTATTTATTCACCTTAGTGGATAGATGCATTTTGGGGGCCCCGAGTCAAATTGAAAAAAGAAAGATATATGAAATTTTTTCTCAGTCTTTCCCCCCCCTTGTTCTCACACTCACGATATAGATCGTGAACATACAACGTAATTAAAATACCACGATTCAAACCCTTTATCGAGACGATCCAATGTGTTCTTTATTTGAGTCAAACTCTTTTTCTAAGCTCGGAGCTCCTCTACAGTTGGATGTTCCCTCAACATGCCCTCCCTTGCTCTTTTTCCGGTTATGGCTTCCTGTCAGACCTTATCGAGTACTTTCTCCCTCGAAAGTTCCCTCGCTGCTTGAGGAAATTCCCTTTCCCCCGTAGAACATTCTTCTGCTTTTGTGTGGCTCCTTAATATGGCTTGCTTAATAGATTGACATCCTTCGTCATTATTAGTATACAATTGATTGTCATGTATTCTTTGAAATTCTATTTCACAAAGCGATAACTAATGACAACTATTTTCGAACTCAAATGCCATTTCATTTTGAAACCATGGCCGGCTTGATTGTAAATATCTTCATAGCAACTTTATTAACAATTTCTTTTCATACAAAGTCTTAGTTGCACTAGGTAACTGAAGTAGAGGTACGCAGCCCTATCGGAGGAAGTTTAGTTAGAAGTGTCAGGCTTTCTTTCCTTTGTCAGCTCTTGCTTTAACCTCTTTCTTTTGTTGATAGGGGAATAGATTGTTACTGTGTTCCCAGACTTCAAAGTAGTCAGTATTGAAAGCCAACAGAAGTATGGGAATCTATATCTATCCTTGCTTTTATCTTTATTCTCTGCAAAGTCTGAGAAAGCAGTAGCATTACGTCCTGAGAATCAAGCAAGAACTCATGATATTGACACGGGAAATAAAAGCATGGCATTGACGAGCCGTTAACTTTGAATTTGATTAGGAAAGCACTACTGTGAAGGCGGAGTTCCCCATCCCTGTTAATCAATTCCGAAACCCTGTAATTCGATTACTATTCCCTCACGGGTCTTCCCCACTGAACTACTATATAAGCAATTTATGCCTCTTTCTTTAGGAAGTAGAAGCGCAAGTCAATGCTGCCGCATTCTCTTGAGGATTGATGTATGGACTTAGTGCTTGAGGTGAAAGTGAGGACTGAACTCTTTCTTTTCATACGTTGCCCTTCAAAATGATAAGCGAGAGTTAACTCTTGCTATTTCACCCGTCAAGGAATGAGAGAATGAGAAGCAAAGGCTTTTTAATTACTTAATATTCCCCCCTCAACAAAGTAAAAAATCGGGTAACATATGGAGGAAAGATTAGGCCACTAAAGGTCAACAGCTTAAAAGATTAGCCGAAAGCCTTTGATTCAACTGCGAGATCCTGACTTGAAAAGAAAAGAAATTTCAGCCTATTTCCACTCTGACGCTCTTAACAAATCCTGGGATGAAGTTCTTAGTCTTTACCGGGGAATTAGTATTCTTTTTTCAAGCCTGGAATTGTTTGCCTTCCCGCCCACGAATACAGCCAGAGGGAAGACTTTGATCTTAAGGCAAGTCAGTCATAAGTTGAAGATTCCCTTTTTTCGAAAGATTTAGAGCCGTACTTCAGTCTTGATATTGAGTTACGAAATGCCTTACATAGAAGAAGATCCCTTATCAGCTAACTGCTCTTCCAGTTCCGATTCTCTTCCTCATTAGTTGAGTGAAGTCTCTGTCTGTGTGGGGACTGAAATGCTTTTGACTCTGTCCCATGATCTAAGTAATGTCTTTCTTGAAGTGACGCCCAAAGCCTGAAGAATGAGTTGAGCCTGGGAATCAATGCCGTCAGCCTTTAGTCTTTATTTACTTCTAAGCATGTCCCGTCCTTGAGTGAATTCCTTTCTTTACTGGTTAGCGTTGGAAGCTATCTAAGGTATAGGATTAATGGCTAATCCTATCTTTCGGGCTTAACTATCTTCCGTCTAAGTCTATAGAAAATGGAGAATCTATTCTCTTGACTGCCTTTACTAGCTCTAAATAGAAGTACGCATAAAAGCTCGGGTAAGACACAGGTAGCTATCCATATTACCTTGATCCCGTGGTCTAACTACGCAATAAGTCTTCTTAGACTTGACGAAGGAAATCCCATACTCTCCGTCCGCCTTCCGTCAGCATTGCTTTCTGTCTAAGACATAGGATCGATCATGTGAAAAAGACGACGAAGAAAGATATCTTCCCTTTTTTATTTAGTGTATAAATAAGATAATAAATGCAAGAGCCGACGCATGATGATGGTTGAAAGCCGCTTTCAGCTTCAGCAAGCCGATTGGAGCAACTTCCTTCCCCTTGCTAGTCGCAGGATGTACAAGGAGTCCCCCTATAAACGAAAATCTTATCATATGAAGCTCCACTATCTTCATCTTCTTAAGATGATGCAACGTCCACCGAAGAGAGATGAAAGGAGTGAGTGGTCATTTTAAGTCATGAATTGGTAAAAAACTCAGGCTTTCGAGAAGCCAAGCATAAAGAAAGTAATTCTTTGTCCGTCTGTTCATAGTTGAACACTATGAATGAAGTCGTCGTTCCTGAGACAAAGACACCAATCTGCTGCTCGAGCTCTTCTACCTGCTCACGAGGGAAGTTTACTTCATCCTGGTCGTAAAGAAAAACATCCGATGGAAGACCACCTTTCCTCAGCCTATGACAATGAATAGATTGACACTGCGTCTGATTCTTTTGTCTCCGTCATCCCTTCCGATGATAAGGCAGCCAAACTTCTGCTTTATTAAAATGAAAATGATATTAAACGTCGATTAGAAGCGGTCGCATGGTCTCTTTTGGACAAATCATCCTATAAAAAGAAAAAACTTCACTCCCTGTCGTCGGTCACTATTGAACGAATTTCCCATTTCCAGGGGAAGCTCGCACTAAACGCCCTTCGGGGGTCTCTCGAGCGTCCTTCTTCCCAATCTTCGGTCGTGGATAGTTCACCCTCTCAATCCACAGTTTTTCTCTCGAAATGTAATCTCTGCTTTTCTTTCTGAATTTCATTAAGCATGGAGTGATCTTATTACTTTTCTAGTTTTCCAGTAATAATTCGTTCGCTTACAGCGCCTTCATGTTAAGGGTCAGATTGCAGGAAAGGAAAGTCAGGGTGTGGGGAGATGAACTAAAAAATGATGTAAAATGCCCAACGCTTGAGCGATGGAGGAGAGAAAAGCTACCTTCAGCCTGGTAGCTGATGAAAGCCTTTAGGTACAAGTCTTCATAGCCTTAAGTCTTGGAAATATTCACTTTTGAAAGAAAAAGGTTATTTAGATCTTAACTGAACTTTTATTGGAAAGGTCCGAATAATGCGATGAAAAGATGACAGAGCGAAGTTTGTCCTTTGGTGTAACTAAAAAAAAGATAGACAATTGAGGACTATAAAAAAAGACAGTATACCTCGACCCGTCGAACGTCAGGAATAAATACGAAGAACGTCAGGAGATTTCGTCTTAATATTTCATTAATAAAAAGATTTCCGAGGAAAATGGACAGCAAAGCACAGGGCTCGCCACTCAAACTTTATAGGTTTCCGCATTCGGTAAACTAAATCCTTTCCCCGCGCATTGGCCTTGTCGACGATTTTTCGCTGAAAGAGTCTAACAGATTCTTCGAACAATGTGATATCTCACACTTATGAAATCTTTAACCCTTTCTCCCCAACACTTAAGAAGTATTGATATAAATAACCTGAACTTAAGAAGTAAAGATATAAATAACCTTTGAAAGAATAAAAGAAAGAATTGGATTTATAGCAACCTTCTTCTCTTAAAGTCAGCTATGCCCTTTATCAAGCATTTCTTGCATGCACTTTTGGTTCAATGGTAGTGATTTACTTAGGGGAATTAAGAAGTTAACTATTAATTATGTGTTAGGAAAGAAGTCCTTTTGATCGTGTCTGCTAGTTAAGGGACAAATGGATTAAATAATCAGACTTTCTTCTTCCCTTATCTCTATAAGAACCTTTCTTTGTTGTCGTTTCACTCCTTTAGTCGATGGTGGTCGTTCACTCCTTCTTTGAATAGGGTGTGGGCTTTTCACATCTCTTTCCCTGCCTGCTTCTTGGCCACAACCACAGCTACAGCTTCTTCTTTCACAAGCGATTGTGGGCATGAATAGAATTAGTGTATTGACAACGGTTTGTTATAGTCGTAAGAAAGATTTTCCGGTCTCTGAGGCCATCGTTCGAGTCTTTAATTACATTATGGATACTTCTTTTTTGGCTTGTTCACATGCTTTTCGCTTTCAAGGTTTATGCGGGACATACGGGATATCGAAGAACAACCTTTTCTAATCTATCATCTCGATCTGGATTTCAGTTACGGTTTTGTCAATAGAGAAAGGTTGAAAAAGAAAGAAAGGGATCCCTTTTTTTAATGAAAATCAAGGTATGCTCAATCTTTTTGATTCTTTTTTTTATCCTTGGCCGCATTAGCAAAACATTCTTATCTGACTCAGGATTCAGACCTTCGAACCCTGGAACGATGGGAGCTATCGACTAACTTCACTCCATCTTACCACCTATTCTGTTGATCCAGTGGTTATAATGACCCAATCCTGGAATGAATTAGATGCATTTTTTGGGATCGAAGAAGAACAGCTGACAACTCATCCTTTCTATCTCGATCTCTGAGACCGAGACCAACCAGACGAGAGGGACCAATAAAATAGCAGCATTTCCAGAAAAGTAGCGCTTAGTCTTGATTTTTGCTAATATAGCGCACTTAAGAACGTGACGAAACTATAAGGAAGACGAATACGTGGTATAAGCTTGAGAACTTCCTTTGCTAGGAAAGATTAAAGACTTGGGCAGGTTCAACCCCAAACCAAAGATTACTGAATCCAATAGCTTCAATCTCCTAGCATATGACATAAATTTAGAGCTCCAAGAGGTGATTCTAGCCAGGATATTATCAACAAGTTTGTTGCAATCCCAGCCACCATGAGAAAGATAAAGATTTTACAGGCTGAAGAAAAAGCGGTGTGCTGCAAGATAACTTCCTTCAGCTGTTTGAGATAAGAGGTTGAAACATTGCGTCATGGCAGCCACTGTTCACCTTTGCAAAAATAACAGAAAGTCATCTGAAAATAAAGCATGTGTAATCCCACTTAGGGTGATTTTTTAATGACTTGTTGTTCTTCAGTATAAACAGGATTTTAGATAAAAACCTCCATCACTAGGACAAATCTAAATGAAAACCCTGCCTGAGTCCTCTCTTACAATGGACATAAACTCAAGATGATGCTGGCACATATCAAAGTATCTGAATGGTCTTTCTTCTGGCTCTCTGTTGTTCCCCAAATCAAATTCTATCACTGAAGGACAGTGATCAGATATTCCAAAATATCAGAATTATGTCCTTCAGTTATGGAAAAGATCCAGCCACTCACTATTAATAATAGTTCTGTCCAATTTACAAAAAATTATATCCTCAGGATGTTGCACCAGGTGCCCAGAGAACTTCATAACTTCATATCTGTACATTCCAAAGCTGCCCTACCTTACTATCTATATCTGTGATAGATCCTCTCTTTTCACTAGAAGACGTAACATTAATTGAAATCACCAGCTATAAGCCAAGCACCCCTCACACTGGACTTCAATTGCTGCAGCTCAGTCCATAATTTCTATCTCTCATTTATCGAGTTCGAAGCATAGACAAATGTAACTGTAAACTCTTTCCTATCCATCAACCAGGTCATCAAGCAAGTAATCTGCTGACCTTACTTCTGGATAGACATGGCTCCAGGAAAAATCAATCGGGAAAGGAGCTGTTATTCACTTGAGTATTTCTGCTCTCTTTTTACATTATGTGATCCACCCGGCACTACTTCTTATTTTGTCAGGAAGACTTTCCATAATAAGACGAATAAGGTAGGACCAGAATCCCCACTACGTAAATTTAGTCAGCCAATCGAATAAAAGAAAAGCAGAACCATAAGAAGACTTTAAACCCTTGGGGTCCTTTATAACGAGGTCCTCCTTCTGTCCCGTCTAGGGAAATGGATTCCTATCTTGTTAGCTACCACATATTTGAACGAGGCGTTTACGGGGCTGAACTTTTCAACGGCTTAGCTCTTGTTAATAGATGCATGGAATACAGTCCGAACCTTCTGTGGCACTAGAAGCCTCATCCTATCTTAGGAGCCCTTTCCTAACTCATCCCTTGCTCTGTTGCTTATCCATCTTCTCTCTCTCAAGCCCCTTTCTGACTCACTTCATTTCATTTTCTTAATTCACTCAGCCGGTTTGACTACACTTTTAGCAACTACCTGTATTTACTTTACTCTATCTGACTCCTCATTCATCTAACCCGAGTCAACTACTTTGATTTTTTATTATTGCGTCAGTAATTCATAGTCAGTACAAGCTCGTCTCCTGTAAGCTTATTAAAGAGTACTTGATATCCGCCCAGGATCAGGTTTTCCACCGCATGAGTGACTTAGCTCTAGTACCAATCTCCTTCCTTTAAGAAGCCAATCACTAAGTTTCCTTTCTCTAGCAGATAGCAGGATCCCACGAATAGAGAATCTCTTCACTAGCCTTTTCAGTTTGTGTCTTTGAGTCTTCAAGGGTCAGAAGTTCTCTGAATAGCTAACAAGCTATTATGAGCATGAGAGGCCATAGAAGAGCTCTGTGATAGAACCAGGAAGACTTAGGCTATGTCTCCCTTCGCTATAGGGAGCTGGTATCGAGTTTATAAAAAGAATGATCCTATTACGGAAGTACATAGTCTAGTCAGTTGAACATGTCTATCCTTACTAGCTATGCTTTCTGTAGTACCTTTTTCAATAAGTGAAAAGATAGACAGAGACTTAACAGGAAGAGATCCATGAACTATCAAATCCGGGATAGATGACTTAGACGCAGTGATTGTATCAGAACTCAGTCTTAGAACAAATGCAAGTAGGCTCCCATCTATGTTCACAGTCTAACTATACCTTCGTTAGGCTCGCTACTTTCGCTAGGCATAATAGTCAGCATCCCACTCCTCACCGAAACTGCGAAGGGAAGCCGGACATGCTAAAGTTTCAATTCCTTCCTCCTCCAAGATCTCTTATTTTAAATAACATCGAATATCTGCCTTGAAGAAGAAAGTTGTCCAACAAAAAGCCCTTTAATCAAATGAATCCATGACACCAACAGCTTCAATTTCATCCATTTCCTCAATAGGACTGAAGTTAGGAATCCCCAGTCAGTCAGATTTATGTAATCTCAGCCTTCCTGACTTCTTTCTAAGCTTTAGGCCTTGTAACAAGAAAATCTCAGTCTTAATCTGCGGAAACTGCTTATTCTAACTTGCTTGCAGCCGGATCAGTCTTATGTTGAAGCTCTGTCGTTCGTCATGCTCTAGTTTTCTCTTTCCTCAAGGATTGGTACTTTGAGGCAGTAAATAAAGACATTCATTATCTCTGGTACGAGTTAAGACCTTGCCTTAACGTCAGCCTTAGAAGTTCCTTGATTTAGTTAGCTTGGAGATCAGTTCGATAGTGAATATCGCGAACTAGAAAGTCGGTTACTTCATTTATGGGTTTTACGGGCTATGAACCTGAAGGAACGAGATTTAGCCGATCTGATTCGATAGTCTCTTATTACAGCTGAGCTGTAAGAGAAGATGTTGGATATAGGCCTACTTCTTTTCCTCTCGCCTAAAAAGAGAAATCCTGTCGCGCTTAAGCCCCTTAAAGGTTGCTTTTTTTCCTGAGTTTAGTCCTGAAGTCAGGCTTTTTGCACTAAGAGATAACTAGGAATCTCAAGACATCTTTCTAGAATCATTAGTACGGCCTTCTAACTAAATCTGAATCGAAAGACAAATTAATCTCTTTACGGAATCCCAAAAAGACTGATTACCGCCTTTTCTGTCTCAGTAAGGTTTTCTTGACTTGACTCCCTTTGAATTAGAAAGAGGGGAACCTATAAAAAGCAATCCATCCAATCCTCCAGACTGGGGGAAAGAGTCGAAAGCTATCAAATGAGATCTAGTTCCGTTATCTGCCTTAGGCCTTTCTATTGCCTTTGATGTGATCAGTCACTTCTTTCCTACCAAGCCATAGGAAAGGTGAAGTGAGCGGCCCCAAGGTTCTTGGTAGCTGGGACTGAGGCTTGTTTTTCTCCCGTGTCAATTTCATGACTTCTTGCTTTCGGCTGACTTCCTAAAGCTTCAAGCGAATCTTTCCTTCCTTTGTCTAGGGTATACATTCTGATCTGGAGGCATGACGAGAACCTCGGAGGGATAGTGGTGTGTCTTTCTACATATATACTACTCGCTTCTCCCTCCCTTTCCAGTATGAAAGAACATAGTTTTTCTCACTAATCTGTTCATCGTAGATGTATTCACTATTCATAAAGAGATAGTTGCGTCTATCCTGCGTGCAGACCTCGGAAAGAGTGCTCTTCGCTTTGATCCCAAACCTCCCATAAAGGGTATTCATAAGGATTTTATAGACATAAGGATAAGGCATCATTACCGTCATCCTTAGCCTTTTTCCTGCTCTCAAAGAGAGAGTTAACAAAGCTTACAAATGGGTAAGCCTTCTTATCAAAGAGATAGCCAGAGAGTGGAGTCACTGCACTGTGTAACCAAGTTGCCTTGCTGCTAATTTGAGAACTCCTCAGTATAGTAAACACCAATAAAAGAGCCGGTTGGGAAGATGAAAGTCTTAATAGGGTATAAAGGCTTTCTTGATAGTTGTTGGACATTCCACATATGCTTCAAGAAAGCCATACATCTTCTATAAATCCATAGCTTCATTCACTCTGTCTTTTCTCCGCTCTCAAGTCAGATATCGGGCTTCCAAGCGAGGGTTCTGCAATTGAATCAGAATGAAAAGCATTAGCAGGGTTACATTGATTCCTTCACATTCAACAAAAGTAGCATTAGCGCTTCCAGGCAGTGAAAAGGCGGCACTGGTCTTTCACTTCCTTTTTCAAGAAGGGCTTGCCCAACTGTCTCATCTCGTGCTTAAGCAAAGAGAGAATTTCCCTTATTGAGTCTCAGGGACATGCCCAGAAGAGACTGCTAGTGTCAGGTTTTCGGGAATTGAATCAGGATTGTCTTGTGCAAGAACTGATTGCACTAGGAGTGCCTTTCCCTTAAAGCCAGGTATTCGTTTAAAGTATCTTAGAAATGCATTGCTTGTCTTAATTGGCATCACGCTATGCCTGGTGGCTTGATCTTCACTTTACTAACTTACCTATCCTGGGTGCTGTGGTATGCGTCTTCATTCACCTACCCTCGAATCAATATGGGGCGTCAGTCTGACTCCCCTGTTTAGCAAGAATCTCCTGTTCTTATTCTCGAAGAAGTGGACAAATCTGCTTTGGCATGAAGAGAGGATTTATGACTAGTAATCAGTGAAATGACTTTGCAGCGGTCGTTAGCACTTCCCTGTAAATGCGTAGGCTATTTGAACTAATCCGAATCAGAAAAAGAAGAGGGGGTTTCTAGGCTGTGACAAGGTCCAAAAGAAGGCAACGTATTTAAGTCAAGCATTCGTGGGTCCTTTGTCGTGAGAGCTTTCAATTCATACATATAGAGTTGTAGCTCATGTTAGACTGATGAGCGAGGGCAGCCCCCCAGCTCAGATTTCACTGGGGATTTTTAAGGGGAGGGTACTCACAAGAAGACTAACTCCATTTTCTCAGAATGGGCATTCTATTGATTCTAGTGAACAAGTTCTCTCAGTCGAGCCTTTTCTTTTTATACGGATCAAGCCCAGCCTCCAAGAACCCATCCCATCTATAACAGATGATTCCCAGTTCCTAAGCTCCGGACTAAATGCCTTCTCAACCCACTCGTACGACTCTATAGAATTGCTTACTCTCACAAGTAGTACGAAGGTCAGGTGAACTAAGATGGTCTATTTCCTAGGACGGTCTTAAAGCGGTTCAAGGATAATATGCTGCCTGGCGCGCTAACTCCACTCATAAAGAATACGTGATTGACTTTGGAGAAAGTGGTACCAATAGATAAGGTAGCCCTATCTTTCTTTCAAAGCGATAGGTTTTCTTCTACTCAAAATGATCTGGAAGGGTCGCCCAAGCATCTTCTTTCTACTCCATAGCCTGGGAAATCCCAAAATGGCCAGTTCATTCTCATAATTTGTTGGGAACATGGCTAAGATAAAGAAAACGTCGACTTCTTTATCTCCGTTAGCTTTGTGACTTTCTCGCAAAATCCTTGTTTGTTAATGTTGCCTTTTAGTTGCTTAGTGAGTTAGCCTATGAATGCATTTCGGATAATGGGGTGATACACAGGATGGGAAGATGGGACTAGGAATGGAATAGAGTTCATATCGAAGGCTAAAAGCCTGGTCTCAAACCAGTTTTGGCAATAAAAAGAGATCAGTCAGTGTCATGCGATAGTTTCTGGGTAGAAATATCCTTCTTTATTCATGCGAGAGGTGGAAAAAAGTGAACAAGGCAAAAGGCAAGCTGACGTCAAGGCTGAATGCCTACTTTCTGAATAAAAGAATTTACCAAAGGCTATTAATGACGCTATCGAGTCACCCTAACGGAGAACTCTAACTGAACTTTCAAGCTTTCTTTTCATTCTGTGTACCAATAAGATGACGATAAGTGCCACCGATTTTCTCTTTTCCAAAATAATAAGTGCTTGAGACTTCTCTAAAGAGAGTTGACTGGCAAAAAGCAGATCTTGGCTTAGGGCTGTTACTGCCTTCAAAGAAAGATAGCTTGCTTGAAGCCGCCAACGGATAAAAGAAATAGTGGAATTCCCTGATCTTACTGAACGTCTTTCATTTCCGTATTCGTCTCACCCTTTTATCACTACTCCCTTTTTCGAGGGATGAGCTCTGACTAAAGCTATCGAGAAGGGATCTAATCCAGATCTTCTATTTCCGACCCGAAAGCATCTTTCATCTACCCTACGCTATCTATTGAAGCTGACTCAACGAAGGGCCGACATTTCACATTCTGCGGGCCCCCATCCTGAACCTTCCGTTCGTGAAAATGCCTCTCCCTCAACGCTTTTGAATCCGATCTGGGTTGTGATGTGCTAGAATCCGCAATGTCTTTCTTTCAAAGAGAGGAGCATTAATAGTTTGTAGTTTATCCCTTCTTCGTCATAACTAGAATGGACTTCCCCTCCCGAAAGAAGGTTCTGCCTGCTCTGCTATCTTGCCAGTTGCGTCAAGATTGGAATCATGCTTTATAGGCCCTTGCTTTCAAACTATGGCGGACATTGGGAGATTCATACCGAAAGGGATTACAAAGAGAAATGGTTGACCCCGCAGGAGACATGTCCTGGTTATAAAGAATAGCCTTCTCTCTTTTGCCTCTTCAACCTCCAGGATTTCGTTAGGTTTGACGTGTTCATCCATCCCTGCTTCATCCTTACTCACCATCTTCGCCTACTGGTCGGGCAAGGATTCTGGTTGAAACAAATAAGCTTTGTGTCCTAACCAGATGCCGTGGGGCGATAAGGGGTGCTTTATCTAAACTAGGCAGGATCTAATGGCTAACTTTCCTACTCTGATAGGATCTCTGAACGGCCTCAAGTAACGAAGGAATGAATCTATTAAGTGGGAAAGAGCCCTCTTCAGTCCTCTCCCGTTGGTCGAGCGTCTTCAAACCTCTTTCATCCCTTGCAGCTAACTAATGGCAGCCCCTTTGAAGCTCCTGTTTACCGTATTATTACTCTTCCACGTCAGGATTGGTTAGACCGATTGGACAGCTTTCTTTGAAGGCTCTATTTTGACCTACTTCGAATTTTCCCTCTCTTCTCTATGGGCATCAGCCGATTATGAGGCATGAAGAGAAGAAATTATCTACATAGGTACTTCGATCTAAACACGGCTTTTGTTTAGTACATATGAGTGAGACTAAGTAAGGAGACAATTATGTTCTTACGAGTCCGTTTCCTTTCTTTCATGTTTTAAGCCAAGGACTAATTCCATAATGGCAATACGTACAAGCCTATTAAATACAGAACCCATAATCAAAGATCAAAGTCTTTCTTTCAAATTCAAATGCCCCTAAGGACAGAGAAAGGCATGTGAACGTCTTCAACCAGACAGACATTTAGACCTGCGGCCGTCAGCGAGTTATGTTAGGTCAGCATTTTAAGTAAGCTCTGTACGCTAGAAGAGTCACTCGAGTTTTTGCCTGCCTCTCTGCTTCAGCATATTTGAAGCTTTTCCAAGAGAAAAGGAGACATACGGAATACCCGACAATGAGATGTACCGATTGGATGGGGCTACAAAAGGAAGAAGAGTTCCTCGATCTTGGCATGAAACGTAACACTTCGCCCACTGCAACATAAGACGATAGGGGTATGTGACTAGACCTGCAAGACTCGCTTTGGGTTACTCCACTGAAAGGGCAACTAAAGGAAAGGGCATTCACCCGATCTATGACAACAAGGGATTGGACTCGAGCGAAGACTGTTAGGCATGGACTGCTAGCGGACTGGAAAGAAGGACTTGTTACATCCTCAAAAGAGTGAGAAGTACCTCAACGAATAGAGAAAAGTCAAGACAAGAAGAAAGTATCTCCGATTCCTTTCGGAGAGAAAGCGATCAGGTTTACTTTCGACGTCGTGTCATCTCGTATTTTGTCTAGATCTTATCAATGGTTAGAAAAGATTTCAAGAAAACTCTGGAAGAGTGCTCTGGTCTTGCTATGGCTCTGGCGCCGAAAGGCCCCTCGAGTCCTCTGGTAGGATATAGTAATAAGACTGTAAGCGCATCTGAGCGCCTTTTTCCCGCGACAATATATGGACACTAAGGTAAGTTCCATAGCAACATAGCAACATGGATTAGGATGACTCTTCGGAATACTAAGCCCCGTAGGAATACTAGCAAATCCAATGTGACATGTATATTCGGGCAAGGGCTATCTTTACTCTTTAGCCTGAGAGGGTGAATGGCCACAAGGGAACTGAGACAGGGTCCCTACTCCCGATGGGAGGCAGCAGTGAGGAATATTCGGCAATGGGGAAACCCTGACCGAGCAATAGGACTAAAAAGGGAAGGAGGAAGGTGACGGCAGATAGGCAGGGATAGGAATCGTTTGGCTTGTTTCGGGTCAATCCCTTGGTTTCGGGGTCTTGTCAACATGGGAACTGCGCACACGTCTCATATCTCGTTGCTGGCTCTCCCCGAATCACCCACAGATTTTCATTGAAATTCCTGCTTTCTCGGACCAAGTGGAACTTTCTCCGTTATTGAGGTAATGAAAGCTAGTGTCATGGTCTTATGTCATCTGACGAGCCTAGTCTTCGTCTCGCCCTGCTTTGCTTCCACCTTTCTATATATAGAGGGGGTACATTGAAAGGTCTTAAAAATGGATAATTGGTAGTTCTTCGCGCGCTAGGAAGTAGTACCAGCCTAAGACAAGTTGCCCCTTTCTATTCTTTTAATAAGATAAGGGTGATAGTAAAAACAAAACAATTCAGTTAAGGAGCCTAATGGAATAAAATAAAGAATCTTGGCTCCACTTAGGCAGGAAACATAATTCATAGTAATGCCCTTCCAAAGACAAAGAAGGTTGGTTAATCGCTTCATACTTAGCCCCTAACTCCTCATAAGACCAAGCATCGGAAGCGTCGAAAGAGGAAGCCCTTAAGAGTGGATACGACCCCTCGGTAAGGGCCTGCCATAAGCAAGCACGAAAGAAAAGAAGGCAACCAGGAGAAGCAGCGAAGCTTCGTAGACAAGGCGGCTCGCTCAGTGCTTACGAACGAAAAAGTGTTTGTCGATTAGGTAGGGGATACCTAATCCACTGGAGGGCCTCTGAAAGGGCTTTCTAGTTGATCACTAACCTTGGCATTCCCCTTTCTTGCTCATTTCTGTTATTGACGTATGTATTTTGCAGCGCTGGACCATGGACTCTTACTTGGCCTAATTAGGCCCTTAAGAAATCACCCACTTATTCCTGATTCAACCTTCGACGATCTTCGGGCATCTAAACTTAAGATTTAGTGGGGATGCTTTTTTTCGTCGAAACCCTTGCGATAAGGTAGCCGAAGTGCTTCCCATGTGTGACGTTCCCCAAAAGCCAAAGGGGTAAGGGAACAGACCGTCTTTTCAAAACTCTCGCGGACTTCTTCTATTTTCGCCTTAAGACGAGGAACCTTAGTAGAAGTGGGCAGCTGCTCGGTAATTCTCAGTCTTGGGATTTCGTCCTTGATGCTGGATATCATAGCATCGATGGCCTCCTTTTCTTGTCTGAGTTGCCTGATCCTCGAGCTTCTTGGCGGGGTAACGAATTCGAAGAAGACTCTCCGGCCGCTCATTCTTACCTCCCTTTCTTCCGACTTCAAAAGGCCTGATGGTGGAAAGCCCAAGTAGGGCTGCATACTCCAGATCTTCCATAAGGACGAAGTCGTAAAAGGCATAGTTTTGATCAAAGCAGACATGTACGCCTCGAACTAAGTGCGGAGTCTTGCGCTTAGAGCCATCCACACTATATGCCTGTTCTTGGCACGTCTCCCATCCCAAGATATGGCTGTTCCAAACAAGCATTCCATTTCAAAGGATGTGGCCGGGCTCCATCTCTATGGTTGACCAACTAAACCATCTATACTAATAGGTGAGGTTTACATGTTCGGTGAATCATGAATGCTAGGTTACGAAAGGTAAGGAAGCAGGTTGGTCATCCATTCGAAGGCCGGGCTTTGAAGGAAAAAACTCCAATACATTAGCAGATGGAAGTACCAAGGTGCGTCTGGTGCTTATAAGATAAGAGAATGGATGCATTTATGATTTTCCTCTTACTATCCATTTCATACATAATATAGATGCTAGCATAGAAAAGAGAAAAAAGGAAGAGAGCAAGAGCAGATACAATATACAATAAGTATACAGGAAAGAGAGTAAGGATGTTATTTTCATTATGTAAATCTTATAATAAGAAAGAACGCTCTTCCTTTTCGTTTAACGTTGAAAGGGAAAGCAAGCCAGTATTTTGGTTGAAGGTTAAAGCCTTGAAAGAGGAAGTTGGAAGTCTTATACTTCCCGCCCTAGCTATTGGACTGCCTAAGCATCGAGGGAAAATCCTTATACTCTTAAGAATAACCCCTACATTCCAAGATCAGAGAATGATAAAGACTTAGCTGCCTTAGCGGAAGCATCGGATTCGGATGGTTCAGCCAAAGTAAGTTTCCCCGATCCCGACCTAGTCTTAGCACCCACGTGAGGGGATCTTTCCTGCGGAGGGCATCTTCGAGGGAGTGAGACTGAGAACCTCATGCTGGCCGTCTTATCCGCCCGTCATTAGATGATTGGTAAATGAAAAACAGGAACTTGGGTACACTTATTTTGAAGCATGCGTAGGAAAAGTTTGAGCTCCGCTTTCCTAGAGCTGTTTCAGTCTTTTCTGCTAATTGAGTCTTATCTGTCACTTGCTGCTTCTGCCCATTCTTCCAATAAAAGTTCAGTATTGATATAAATAACCTTTCTAAAAATGATTTATGCGGGTACAACGAAGCATAGTCTAAAGCTTGCCTTCGCTCACGTCTTCATCTGGTCTAATTTCGGGGTGTTGAGGGATAGTTGTCACCTTTCCCAGAGCGTCAATCAGTCGGTTCCACATTTTGAGCGGAGAGGTGGGGTCAAGGGCGGCAGCACTTAAGAACAGAGTACCTGAACAGCTTACTAGTCTGACGGATGAGGGTAGAAAGGGCAAGGAGTGATGAACAAGAAGGAAAGAGTCTGATCAAGGTGTAGAATCTTCCCTACTGGCATTCAACCCACTACGCGGTAGTTCAGGCGAAGGTAATCAGTCTCAGGGAGTGAAATCAACCTTTTTAGCTTTGGTCTTTCATAATGAAGAAAATGAGAATTTCATCATTAGCTTCGGGTGAGGATGAGTAAGAAAATGAAATTTTACTGTTGCTGTTAGCTCTGGCAAATTCTTCTTCCTTAACCTGACCGCTAAGGACTGGCATTCTTTCTGCAAAAGCGGTTAGACCGGAAATGGATGCAGGCTTTGACACCTGCTCCGATGCCCGCTCCTTCGCCCCCGCATATGGAAAAGGATCTGCTCTTGCCGGGAGAACTGGTACTGACCTAACTGGCCCTATTCCTACATGACAGGAAGACCTTCTACGCCAGTCCTACTACCTGAGTACGGACCAGACAAGGAATATCTCTTACTCCAGTACTCAAAAAAAGACTTTTCACTTAAGGAATTGAGATAAGGCTATTTGAACTAGTTTCAAACTCCTTCGGACCCTTCCTTTGTCGTGGGCGTAGGAAATCCAAATCCCATAGATAAGCCCATGGGAAAGAGGGTCGGATTAACCCCTAAAAAAGCATTCAGAGTCATCCGAACCATGCCCTCTGGTAGCCTTAGTGAAGAGAATAACATCATCAGCAAAAAGCAGATGTGATATCATTTCACTCCTAGAACACAGACGAGGTTTCCAGTCCTTCTCTATGACTTTCTTTGATATGAGCAGAGAGAATTGCTCCATGCAGATACAAACAAAGACGGAGAAAGCGGATCTAGACCACGCTTGGGACTTAGACTAGGAAGGCGCTCACCATTCCAAAGGATCGAGAAAGAAGTCCTAGACACACAATTAATAATCAACTTCATAGTATGAGCTGAAAATCCAAAGGACTCAAGAGTATGTTTAAGACAGCCCTTCCCTTCTTGATTCATCCTTGCCGCAGTATCATACCTAGTGAAAGAAAGTAAGTCATCAGTCAGTAGCGAGCCGAGCCTATTAGCTATTATAGCCAAGGACCGATCTCTATCTCTTATATTAGTCTTAATTATAAAAGACATATCTTATAGATTATTACTTAGATAATAATCTAATATATTACTTTCTATTCTCTTTCTATTTATAGAGAAAAGCTCGAGAACAAATAAAAGAGCGAATCTGCTATGCTTTTTATTTTCTATGAGCCGAAGAAGATGTTCAGTCTGATCTTTTGTACTGTAAAATGCCAGCTTTCTCTAAAGGCTGCCGGGATTTTCAAATTATTTAGTTCATCTTTTCGAAGATATGTTTACATTTCTTGTCCCATTTCTCATTCAATAACTATTAACCTGGCAAGCAAGGGATATGCGCTACACTTTTCGTTTTCGGATTTCGGAGCTCTCCCTGCAGGTCCTTTGTTTTTCCAGGCGTCTTACTTAAGGGCTATTCCATATCCGCTGCTATGCTAGGCTCGAAAAGGACTGAAAGAACTGACATTAGGTCGTGACTTGAGAGTGAGGAAAAAGAGCGGTAAAGAAGTAAGGAGGTCGACTAGTTCTTAGCTTGATTGAACTCAGCATAGTTAGAGGAGATAGCTTTTCTTTCTATTGTTTGAGTTGAATCAGTTGACGCTCGAACGTAATTGACTTCTTTCAACAATAAAGGAAGAGATGATTTGGAGAAGAATGCATTCCTCTCCGAGAAAAAAAGTGTCATATCATAGCTACGATAGAGGGCTTGACCGGTCTTAAGATAGAGTCGGTGTCGGTAGCTGTTCTTGCTTAGCAGGATCAGCAACGATAAGTTTTCCTCTGCTGGAAAACTGTCCTTCACGGAGATGGGAGCTTACTCGGCTCTTGCTGGTTTAGTAAGCTAATCCCTTTATGATTATTATGAAAAAGGAATGGATAGAGAGTCCAGGCTTTTTGGTGTCAACATAGGAATGGGAGCTGTTTGAATGGATGCCTTTTTCCCTTGTTGAATCAGCCAAGTCAGTAGCCTTTCTTTTATGCGGGATTGCCTGTTGATGCAAGGCAGAAGGGCTAGTTTGATGCCAAGAAGAAGCTGTTGGAGGAATAACGGCAGCTAAATCATATGCTGCACAGTACAGTAGTATTTAGGAAATTCCCAGGGGATATGCCCATATAGGAAGAGAATTGACGACTTTAAGAAGTTTTCTTACCCCGGGATCCAAGACAATAACGAAAATATCTAAAAAATCAAACCACCTTGACATCTGACTTTTCTATATCTAAATTCTCTCATTCGATCTGTCAGTTCAGTTGTGAAATCCGTCGATCAAGCGGGAACTTAACTTTACCTAAGAAAAGAGAACACTTCCCTTCCACTAGCTATGATACCCCAGCCAGGATCAAACCCATCTTTTTCTACTAAAAAAATGACATAGAAGATCCTGGTCAACCGGGCATGAGTAGCGCTCAAAGAAGACTGGCATGCTTTAAGCCAAATGGAATGATTCTCTGGTCTTTTCTTTGTCTTTTCCATTACACCAGTTAATGGCCCTTTCTACCGGACTCACTTTTGTAATAGAAAAGCTATTTTTCTGAACAGAATTCACAGCAGATCTGCGACAAAGGTTTAGTTCTTTCTTTCTACAAAAGAAATACAGACTCAAAGCACGGATATGTCTACTTCTTATTCTTACCGGGAGAACTTAAGAACTTGAAAGCAAGCAAGCCTGTTCCGAGCCGATCTGTTCAAAAATCGGATGTTAGCTCTTTTGCACGAATCTGCTCTTACTGTTAGCTCTCCTGTGGTAGTAACGGAAGTTAGCTGGTCACAAGGACGACGCCTTCGGCATCCAATCACAGTTAGTCAAGTCGCTTTAAAGTCAGTACCACTCTCCCCTCGAATTTTCTATTTGATGGCGAGCGATATGATCATAGAAGTTCTATGATATCTTTTTTTTTATTATTAAACTAAAGCAAATCGACTTCGATTCTTGAATAATCCACATCACTTCTATTGTAACAAAAGATTCCCGCCCGTATCAATTAAAAGTCTTGGAATCTCATCCCAGCAAGCCTTAGATTCCATGCCAATACCCTTCCTCCCCCTATTTTCCTTGTCTCAACGGAAAGTTAGGGAGGCAATTATTAATAGAAAGCAAGTATTTCCGACTCGCATAAAGGCCATAAAATGTTCTTTGACAAGGGTGGATGGTAAAGAAAGTCCTAAATCTGACCATAGCTTCTTTCTAATTATTCTCATTCCCTCTATTTGGCTAGTGATGTTCCCCTTACTTTTCTATCGGACACTTAGGCGTCAGTTGCTTTCCTTAGTAAATCCTCCGTAACTAAATTTCAATACTAAAATCCAGACGTCTAACTAAGGACCCATGGTAGTTTTCTCAGCCTGATCTTTTTTAAGATTTAATATAGGTATAGGGCAAACTAAAAGACTTAGATCGAGAAAGCTCGGCAAGACATTGGAATTGAAGACTTGCCTTCATATACTGTTTACGGGTCGACTAAAGCAATAAAGAAAGAGACGAAGTCAATCCCTTACTTTGAATTATAGAATTCTAAGGCATTCGCCTCACTAAGACTTCAAGGTTAGGGTCCATAAGGAGATGTTAGCAAAGGATATTCTTCAACAGGCTTTTATTTCGAACTTTTTTACGTTTTCCTCGAAAGGGACTAATGATCACTTGTTTTTGGGTAGAGACCGTTAGAAACCCAACTCTTGGATCTTTTTTTTTTTTCTTTCTTTTTTACCTTAGTAAAAGTCTTCCTACTAAAGGACTGAAGTGGTGAATAGAATCTGCTTGATTCTCAATCCAATAGTTCAATCCAATAGTAATAGTGCTTCTCTTCCGATAATGGAGAGAATTCGATTTAAGGCATTACGGGGCTAAGTAAGAGATTCAAAGGGCTGATCTCCAACTTCCTTTCCTACTAGATCTGAGGAAGTAGCAGATTATATGTTCTTTCTTCCTAACTTCAATTTACCCTGTAACTTAATTAGGTAACTTAATTAGAAGCCTACTATGACTATGTATAAGTAGAAGGTAGAAGTAGTATAAGGAAGGGCAAGTATTAGACTAAATCATACTACGCGGCTTGCAGCTCAATCAATCTTAGTCTTTATGATCTTGTAAAGGCATGTAGAGCTCTTTTGCGGCTTCTCAATCACAGCCTTATCTTTATCACGGGTAAGATAAAAAGAGATGAAGGAACTCGTCCTTCTCAATATCAGGCGTTTAAGTCCATCTGACTCAATCCTGCAAGCTCAATCAGTTACCGGGTAAAGGATCAGAGAATAGATTATCAGGTATGACTCTTTAAGTTATCCGCGAATCCCGGGGTGTAGGCCTAAAAACTTGCTTTCTTTAGTTACCTGTGCCTGGGGTAGTCCATGCCCTTTACGGAATAGGGGATTAGACAGAAAAGGTAGTTGGCTTGGGCCAGGCTTACATGATTGATTCTGCTTTTGCAGCAACTGAAACAGAAAATAGCGTAACTAGACTAGATTCGCTAGTGGCGCCGGTCCAGATGCGGAGGCGAGAGAGTTGGTTCAAATTAGCTCGAAAGGGTTCGATTCGGAGAGGTTGTTCGGTTATAAAGTGTTCGGAAATAGTCCTGCCCCTATCACATCTAGGGCCAGTGCTAGCTCCCGCTATAGTTAGACCTTCTGACGCTTCTTCCGCAACAGATCCAACTGCTTCTGCTTCTGATGCGGATAGGCAGACTAGACTGACTAGAGCTTACCTCTCTCTGACACCAGGCTTTGGCGCATATTAGCTTAGTTGCAATTAGATTGATTAAAAGGCCGGGCCGGCCGGTTTGTTTGGCTTCCTCTCCGCCACTAAGTAATAATGTAATAATACACATTCTGACTCTGACCTGAAAACTCCTTCTAAGCCTGGCGAATCAAAGGCGAGGTATCTTATAAGAAAGACGAAAGAAAAAGAGGACTCTCAAGTCCGGAATAGCGATAGCGATCTGGCTTCTCTCGATCAGAGACTGTATTTTACTACTCCGAAACCATAAATATATCACGTGTTAAGTGATGGAATATTACATAGTTGGGTTGGAATCTCCAGTAGGGCAAGTCAAAACTCTCCAGCTGGGATAAATCTAAATAGAGGGCTGGGCTGCGCGTTAGCTAAGGGGAGTTTTCTTGTTGGCCCCTATAAGGCGTCACTCGAGCAAAGCAATACGACCAACGAACGACGGGACTGGTTACGGAGGAGGAGGACTAGCCCCGAAAACCTGAGTTCAGTTCCCCACCGGAGAGGTTCAATCCTTCTATCCCTCCCTAAAGGAGAGAGAAGGAGGCAGGCAAGCAGGAGCGCAGATTGGACTAAATAGAATCTCATTTAATCACCTGCCAATGGGCAATCAACCTAATGAGGAAAAGAAAGAGCCTTAGTTGGCAAAATAGACCCCGGTTCTAGTACAGAACCAGAGACTCTTAATGAACCTACGGAGTCAGTCCCAAAGGTCTCATTATCTGTCTCGGTAGAAGTAAGTAGAGCAAGGAGGCGGATTTGACTAAAGAAAAATCTATCCGGAAAGAAGCACCGGATTTAGTTAGGTTTGATTGCTCCCTCTACTGATAAGCTTAGGAATTAAGTACTGAATTCAGATGAAAGCAAGGGAACAAGCACTAGCGTCAAAGCCTATAGCTAAGGAGCTAAGACCGTAGGGAGAGGAATGAACTTTAGAGCCCTACTCTAATTCTAATAAATAATAAAGGCCTGTGTTCTGTGAAAGAATCTCATTAGTACCGATGAGACGCTGATTTCACTTCGGATGGTCTGGTAAGAATGTTATATCTCATCCTGTGTTTAGGCGGCTTACCATAGCAAAGGGAGGTATAAGTAATCTATTTCGATATTATGCTCTACCTGAGTAATTAGCATACGAAGGTAGACTTTTCTATTCAGCTGCTTACTGCTCATAGAATATGTAACTAACATATTGCTACTCTTTCAGAACACCCTAGGCTGGGACAATAACCACTTGAGAATTCAGTATAGGTCTTATTCTTCAGCTAGTAAAGACAGGGCCCAGAAAAAATGAGAGCTTTACAACTCAATATCAATATAGAATATCAATATAGAATATCAATATAGATAACCTTACAATGAATTATGAGGAGAGTAGTCTTTTTAAAAAACCTATCCTCAAACTATTGATAGGCTATGGCCTCATAAAAGGAATACCTAAAAAAGAATCGTAGGCGTCTATCAGACTCAGACAATGATAATGATATGGATCAATTCTTTTTGTTATTATACCCTTGAAACTATTCATGTTCTTGGTTCTAAATTGTTACGCACTTTTGTGGAACAATTGGATTATTCAGTCAGATTACATGCATACTTTATAGTTGAAATGAAGAAAGCTGCTCAGATTGAGAATACTCATGAAAAGAGTTCATTATTTTCGAATTCTAAGATAGTCTCAAGTAAGACTTAGATTATTGGGACATGTTTGGTTGATTTCATGGGGTTGAACGAATGAGAAAATCAAAAAAGAACCTACCTGTTTCAAAGAAAAAGAAAACTGGTAAGATACCTAAGACTTTGTATGCTAAATGCATATTTAAGTAATGTTTACTTCCTCAATCTTCCGATAGGGGAGATTTGACAATGAAAAAGAATTATTCAATGTTGTCTGATATGAAAGGGAGCTTACTTTTGTACAAAACAAACACGGGAGAGATGTAGAATCGTTTTCTAATCGTGTGACTGGGCCCATTTCTAGATTCTAGAGAAACCACAGGACATTTGTAATGTTTTGAATAAACTTCAGTCACAACCCTGTGAGATAAACACTTAGTTTTTTGATGTTCTCCAACAGAATTTACTTAGTTGGAAAGAATGGGTATTCTTATGAATAAACAACTGTAAATCTTGAAAAAGCCACTGATCTACTGTTAAGTCCATTATGATGGTGGCAAGAATGTGTGTAACTGTTTTGATACATGAACTTTTTCACTTTTTTTTTAGGGGGTGCAACAAGCTAGAATATGAAGATTGTGTTATAACACTTGCATCCTCATACAGAATACATAAGTTACAATGCTGGACTTCCGTGGTAGAATCTACCGCGCAGGGGTCTTGCATTTTCAAGAACTTGGCTAAATCTTTGATAGTTTTTGATGATGGTGAAAGAAGATCTGTCTTCTATACGAAAGGAGTTAGCATGTTCTGCCACCTTTTCATTTTTAGTAGAAATAACATTTTATCTAACGATGATGCTTTTGAATGGTATACAACTAATATAGATAATGAAATGAATGCTATAAGTTTAATAACCTTAGCAAAGGAAAGGATGCTAGTGATCCTTTTCAGTTTTTAGCTAAGGTGCTGTCTAACGATGGACTTTCTTTTATTTTATAAGGCTCCAATGACACAAGATCAAGATGCTTCTTCGAGTGCATATCCTATCATGAACTCTTTCTTGCTTAACACAGAAATAGCTATGCGAACGAATCTGATTCCTACTCCTGATTCTAATAAAAGATTGACTCTATTGAAAGATGAGCTTCTTACTAATAAATAAGTATGATAAGTATGAAATCCTAAATAAAGGTTTTGATAGAAAGCTCGTCAAAGAACTTTTTATGCCAATGATATATGGTAATAATAGCTATTGATGATTATTTATAAGTCATTGCTAAGCAGAAAGGATTGCTATTATATTGCTCAAGAATGCAAAAACTTTTTCGATAATAACGGCTATAGTTAGGATGATTAACCAAATAGGTTGGTTCTGTCTTGGGTCGCCCTGTCTGTGCCTTTTCACTACAGTGCAGGATTCTATTTAATTTAAAGATGTAATGACTTACATATTATAGGGAATATATTAATGAGAGATAATGAGAATAAAGCATAATAAGGAAAAAGCATATGAAAGCCAACAGTATCTTATAGTATCTTATAGTGACCTCACTACCGGACTGCCCTGATGTTAACAATAAGGATTCCAATATGGAATATAGAAAGCTAAGTTGCTAGTAGCGCTTCAATGAACAGGGAATTCTATCGTGCAAAGAGGTCGAATCCCGACCTGTAAGATATTTAGGAATGATAGGAAGAAAAGATTGGGAATACATATTTGATAGACTCTTTATGGAGGTTACTTATTCTGCCTGCTTTCCTTGTCTTCTATACCTGGCTTGTCACAATGGGATTGAGAATGCTTAGAGAGGTGTTCCAAGGTACTTACTATGTCTTGCTACCTGGTTAAAGTAGTCATCTGGTCTAGCTCTGACTATTATAGTCAACAGAGTCTCTTAAACAAGCTATAGCGGAAGGCATTCCCTAATAGAGCTCTACTTGTGATCCCAACTTAGAATAACCACTGACTCTATCATAATAGAAATTGTAGCTTTTACTCTCTGTGGATGTTAGAAGTATCGGCCTATCGTCTTAGTTCAGTGCTTATCCCGCGTTATATAACTATATTATAATTATATAGTTTCAGATTTCAATATCTCTACTGGCCAGTGTACTTCTTCATTATCATGAAATTCTCTTTCTTACTAGTTCGTAAAGCAATGCCCATTGATCCTCTTCTAAGGCTCTTCAATGGATAAAAACTTATCTTTCTAACCAGTACTACTTACTAAATTCCTAAAGGGGTGGACTTTCTTCCTATAACTCTCATTGCTTCTTTCCATGGATTGATTGCATTGCTTTATCAATAAAAGGAAATGTTTATGTCCCTCTTTTCCTCCCTTCCCTACCCATTTTCCGTTCGTGCATCTCATTATACCCCTTTCTGTTATACTCAAGCCAAATAGGCTAACCTCTCCCTATGAATTCGAATAAAGTAGCACCGCGAAGATCTACAAAGCAGGACTTAAGATAAGAAATAGCTTGCAAGACCTAGATAGTCGATTAGATTCCTATTCAAAGTAAAGAAAAGAGAGGAATTTCAAAGCAGTGATCTCCGCCTTTATCCAATGAAGCGAAAAGCTTAGTTCTCTGTAAAGCCTTCAAGGATGGGCGCAGCATTCTCTTACAGCTTCAGTACATTCTTACTTTACTTTAAAATAGAGAATATAGGAAAGACCTGAACACGATTCCGTAACACTGCTAGGCTGAAGGCCAACTCCTGGCTATACTGACTATTTACTAAAGTTCTAGAGCGTGGAAAGTCTTATATTGGATTCTATTTCTGTTGAAAAAGCAATTAGATTGACTACACCTGTGCTTATATTCTTTAGCTTTCCATTTACTTAGATCTAGGCGAATAAGTATTGCTTTTTATTTTCTTTTTCTATTTTTATGTAGTAAATCAGTCAACAGACTGAAACTGCGACAGCAATACAAGCCCAAGGTTATTACTTAGAGCTTGACTTTCCTAATTCCTTTGCTCACAGCCAACTTAGAGAAGAGCAAGGATTCTCACAGTTCATCGGTGGAGTGAAATAACCTGAATATGTTGGCATAAATCATTGTCTTTCAATGTCAAGTTCTTTTCTAGATTATCCAGTAACAGGAATATTATTCGAATTCAGAATTATAAGCGTTGGTTTCTAGTTAAACCAAACGGGAACAGCAGAGAAGTACGAGAAGGCGGACATCGATGACTTGTCTGGGGACATAGGGGACTTTCTTTTAATACCACGTTATGCTGAAAATGAAAGTAAAGGCTAATTATATTTGGTCCTCGGAAACCAATCCACTAGGGGGCTAAAGTATAGACCTTAATGGCATAACAGTGAGCCAGATACAATTTTTGGTAAAAGGTCTAAAGCGAACACCTTACAAGGGTTGGAAAAAGTAAAAATAAGTGCCTTTCTTTTGACTTGAGGATCACATCTGCACAGAGAACAATCGAAGCATCTAACATCTAAGATGGGAAAAAGGCTAAACTAACTTCATTTTCTTGAAAGCCGTATATTACTTGGGGTTGTAGTGCTTTCAACGTATATAGTCTTCCACGAGATTTGTCCTAATCAACCGTAATTTCCCATATAATAATTATTATGAAATTCTATACATCTTATGAGGAAGAAGGGCTTGAAAAAGGGGTAAAAAAAAAAGGGCTTTGAGAATCAGCTCTTCCTGAAGTTAAGAAGGAGATGTGGCACTGTGCATCGTATCATCCATAGATAGCAAGGGAACTAGCCATTTGATATCTTGAATAGGAAGAATGGAAAGAAGGAACTGGCATCGTGCCCTAAGGCTTGGTGAGCTAGGTTTAGTGACTGGGGCGGACTTCTATTCTATATGATAGCACCTGTCCCCTTATTATACGTCAAGATAACCTCCTCGAATCAAGGAAAGGGAATGAATCAGAATAGGCTTTAAGGGAGAAGGAATCCCCAGCTATTGACTTAGCTACTATTGAATGCCTAGCTTGATGCTTTATAGAATGTGCGGATCGAAAGTTAGGCATTCTTCGGAAGATAGTGAAGATGGACTGACTTGACTCAAGAAAGCTCCTTATTTTCTTAGTTCCCCTCGGGATGGTTTTTACTTTACGGATTGCCTTGAAGGCTCTAAGGAATATCTGGAATAGATCCCTGACCTTAGTCAGCCTCTCGCTTTGCTCGTTCCTGCTGTTAGATCCTGTCTAATAAGCCTACTAGCTAATAAAGACACCGGGAGGAACTTGCTCAGATCTAACCCGCATGTCTTTTCGGTCCTTAGGGGAACAATCTTCAATCCCACACCTTTGTTTGAACGGATTGGGCTAAGAGAAGGAGAGGACTGAGTCTTTCTTGGCTCGATTAAAGGCAAACACTTTCTTAGCATATATATATGGTCATCCCTCGCGGGCAAGGGAATGGATCAAAGAATCAATTGCCAATACCGACATCGGAATCAACAGTAAAGGAATCGCTCGGATAATCGGCTTCTCCTCCCTTTGATGGTATGAGGAATGAAAAGCGGAAAGGCTCTCGTCTTAATTACCGAATCGCTACCTTTCCAAGAGTAAGGAGAGCACGGAAAGTGACTGAACGACCTTCTCATAGGGAATTCCCTTTATCAGGTCCGATTCCTTGGTTCACTCGGACTTTTGACTCGAGTTCTTTCTTCAGTAAGATTGGTGCCTTGAGCAGGGAAAACTCCTAAATCAGTTACCGGGTATGGTATCGATTTCATTGTTGATGCACTTCCATAATCCTCCTCATTCCGAGAATGCCTTTCCCACTCTTGCCAAAGGGCTTCCATTGGGATTAGTTGAATCAGTTTAGTTCTCTTTTTGCCGCTCCTTATCTCTCCCCCTTTACCTTACTTTCTACTCCGGCTACAGAGCCAGAAAAATGCCATGAAGCTTAGCCGAACTACTTGGCTTTGGCTCGGCAATAACTGGATCACTGAACTACCTTTTGAGGTAAGAAGAGTTCCTATTTTAACTAACATCGGATACCTGCTTGAATAAGACAAGAGAGACCTCCTCTCATGCTGTGCCGGAATTTGAGAAAGAATCAATTCTATGCTATGGTGCTTTCCGGAAACTAGTATAGTCCCCTTTGCTGGATTTCTTTCTTTCATATAGGTTGGCGCAAGAGAAGGGGCTCCAGAATCCATTCCCGCCGGCATCTTAGTATATGCCATCCCTTCCGTTCCTAGGAAATTCGGCCTGAGGCCAAGAATCTGTATATGAAAAATCACTAGATGACAATCTTCGTCCCTCTCGCTTTGCTCGAGTGGCTTGCGTCTTTGAATTCTATTGGGTGGCGTTGCGGGGAGGCATGGTGGAAGCCCAGCCCGCACCACACGTTCTCTGATTGAAACGAAACTTTTTCTCCGCTCCGGGAATTCCAGCAGACGTTAGACTAGTTCAGCAAACGGACTCAACATTTCACTTACGGAAACAGAAAGAGTTTTCGGGGATATTGGGAAAAGCCTTTCAGGTACAAGAATGAAGGAGTACTGCTGCACTTCCACGACATGGGAAAGGGATCATGGGGTGAGGACGAGAGGTAGAATAGGTTAAATGAGTTCAAAGGAATTAGTTAAGACACGCTTCTGGAGCACAGGCCACGGAGTTCAGTTGGAAGGTTCAATGAGCTACGCGAAGGGAAGAGATCTTGGGCACTCTTTTTGTCTATATAAAAGTAGCGTAGGCGAAGCTGTGGTTACTCGTGGAGTAGGCAGCTCGCTCCTTGATTTCGGTAGCCATCTTAGGGAGGTCTTCAATTAGCAAAAGGGACGAACCAGGCTATCTCTGACTATTTCGCTCATATAGTCAGTTGATAGTCACTACCAATCTTGGTAGAAAAGGTAGGCACATGGGAATGACTTGAATAAGGATTTCAATGCTTCCCGAGAAGACGTTTACGGCGGACATCCAGGTTGCTGTGTACGGAGATGCCAACCCCTATCGGAGCTGGGAGAGAGTGAAGGCGTTATGGCGCAGTATGTGCGGGGGGAATAGACAAGTATAAAAGAGAAGGACTTTATAAGGCCAGGTGAAAGAGAAATCCATTGAGGACTTCAAGGCTCCTTCTAATTCATTCCTATGATAAAGGCGAACTCTCGCTTACTAATGCCAGTGAAAACTAATAGTCAAAGCCCTTCATTTCTAAGCGAATTCTTCTCTGCTTGATCGACCTCAGCCATTTCTTTCCAAAGAGGGCGGCCGGCTCTCTGGCCCCCTTTCGGTCCTTCTTTTGGAGAGCGCATTGGGCACTGCTTCTTTCTCGATCCATGTTGACACTAATAGAAGATAAGAAGAAATAAGTGAGAAACTTCTTCTCTGATGATAATGGATAGTTTGATCTTCGGCTCTTTCCCGCCTTTCTTCTTGTGGTATGGCTTGAATGAACTGCTTCCTTCATCTGAACCTGAAAGGGATTCGTAAACAACTCCCGATGTCGATCTTCACTCCTTGCATTGCAGTCGATCTCCTATCGATCCTTGCCTTGTCCATTGCAGCCCTACTTCTTTAATAAAATCAGGCTCTATGCAATTGAGAAGAAGAGGAAATGCCGCTCAAATCAACGGAGAAATGATGCCAAGAGGGTCACTCGACTAGAAGGAGAGGATCGATCAAGCTCCGACTGAAAGGCTAGTGAATGGACTGAAAGCTTAGTAAGGATGGAATGCACAACTGCAAACTCCCACCCTTTAGGGGAAAATCACAATACGGCTTTACTAATTATAAATAAATGCACCTCCCTCCATAACATGAAGAAAAGTTTGAATTTCAGTCTGAACGCAGGATTTTTTTTTATTGAAAGCGAGTTAAGTGGCTTAACGGGGCACGAACGGTCTAACAAGAAGTACTGATTCGACTAGCTCGAACGTGGGGAACGAATGCTTTCCAGTGAACAAATAGCTGACTCTTGCAAGAAAAAAACCAGCGATCACCCTTGCAGCTATACGCTTGATAACGAACTAAAGGGCTCGAAGCTATAGAAGAAAAGAAAATAGCAGTTCTTATGAATTTATGGCACAGTTCTTTATGTTGGGTAAAGGTAAATCGAAGAGTAAAGAGCAAAGACTCCCTATATCAAACCCTATTCTTTGATATGCCTTAGTATAAAGAGCTGGCTTAGTACATATCCATAAATCTGCCTTTTTGACTTTGATGCGGCATAGCTATCCCGTAGTTTTCCTGTTAGAGAAAAGGATAGCCGTATAGGTATAGTATACGTAAGTTTACCGTTATCTATGTATTTACCTTATATGATATGCCAACGATTTACAGATGAGTCGGGATCCTAATCTTGCTATTACAATTATGGGATCAGCTCTTATTTGCAATCTTCCAACGTTAAAGTAACAGGTAGTTGCAGGTCCATTTTCCTTTTCTTTGAATGTGCGGGATTCCTACTCTGAGTAGGCTTCTTCGTGCGTGCCATTCGTTGAGTCTGAATTTACTCCGGTCTAAAAAAAAGGTTATATCAAGGTCAATAATTTCTTTCTGGTTCACCAAGAATAAAGATTTGAAACTAAGGTTTATTTAAGTCCGCCACAACATGCCTGATACTTCTATAGCGGATAGGTAATGACGCTACTGGAGCAGCAACAATTGCAAAAGCGGGAGCTGTCGTCGTGAGATCCGTAATAGTGAGCATTGTAACTGATACCGGGAGTGAAATAGAACGTTTTTTCTGCTTACGAAATGCTTACGCTTACCAAAAGGACTATGGCATGAAGTCAAAAGCTACAGACTCTATCGGAATCTATCAAACTCGACTGGAAGCGGGTGGAACCCACAATTGTTTCTGTCTTGTCGTTAGGTCTATGCCCTTAACCACTGCGTCTTTACTGACACACTATCCCACCTTAATTAAAGGGTAGCCCCCTTATTTCAAATATAATACCTATCCGTCACGCTCTGAATAGCTCTGAAGCAGGAAAGATTCTTTGCTTTGCTACACGGACGGAATGAATTCGATTGTTGTTGCTTTATCCACCACCCCTGCATTTTGCTTATCTATGTCCTCCCGCCCCCACCTTTTAGTGGCTTATGCGGAACCGATTAGTAGCTGAAGATTAAGCCCCAATTCATTTTCTTTTCCTTGCTTCTGAAATGAGCTTTCTATACGTCCGAAGGTCAAAGCATGCTACATAAGTGACGCCCCTCGTGCCTATGATGAAGAGCCGTCACCCTTGGCCGCAGGAAGAGCATTTCTCTTTGTCTGACCCCCGGTAAGGCTGACTTTTTTCCACTCTTCTTTATTGTGTTTAGTCGAGGGCTGTTCGTTATGGCGTTACAGTTTCCCGGTTCAACCAATTTATTCCTTTGAACCCTTTTTGTCGAGGGTATTTATAGACGGTGTGAAAGTATCTGCAAACCGGCAGATATGGTGAGTTTTTTGGCATCCGAGGGATAGGTGTTTTTCACCTCCCTTTTCCTTTTATTGTTGAGAGAGGGGAGTGAAGAAGAGTTCCATCCTGCATTCATGCATAAAGAAAGGTTCAGTCTAGTCGTCGGGGTTTATCTGGAGCAGACTTCCCCTCTTTTTGTCTTCTTATTATACCGGCTGGGACAAACCCTGTCTTTTTCATTCCCGTCTGATTCGTAGTATGCCTATGCCCCTGATTCAGTAGTTTTCTTCAGGTTGGGTCGGCTACTCCTTTCCATTCCCTCAACGGTTTGGTAATCGGCTCATCTTCTTTCTTCTGGGTTGGGAAAGATGAGAGTTGGTCTTCCCTCTCCTCTCGCCGATGGTTTGAGAGTTGCCTTGGCGTGACGCTAATCTACTTATAGGAAAGTGCTTGAGTTTCACTCATCTTATGCCAAAAGCCCAGTTCTTTGATAATCGATAGTTGCTGTCGGAAGTCAGTTTTAGCAGCGTCACTGATTGCCCGATCCAATATATACGCACTGGCTGTCTTAGACCCCGACTTCCCCTTTCTCATCCCCCGTCACGATTAGAGAGTTTCTATGAATAGTAATCTGTAAATGAAGATGAAGTGGCTTACGCGCCTACTTCTGCTCTTGGAAGAGCAGGTTCACTCGTTCCTGCACTAGTAAATTGGCCTATCGATCCTGAGCCGATCGGTAGGTAAGGGAAAGTTTATTGTAGCCCCCCTTTCTTCTGTCTTCCCTGACCGGGGCATGAGCCCGAACGGACTGACTGGCATCTGAAAATCTCGTCTACAAGGTTTCGCTCTAGTGGTAATTGCTTTTTCCTACGCTGGCTTCAGTGCGCGCTCCTTCCCGGGGGAGAAAGAATCTTCTGTCGAAGGGTTCCGTCTCGAACTCCGAGTGCTTCCCAAGGAGATCAGGTTAGGGTTGCTGTGGCCATCTGCTGTTATACCCGAATCAATTCCATTAATTCATGGCGTAGACAGATCAGGGTCGAAATCCTCAATGGTTTTCCTAATCAAATCTTCACGGCTCGGCCTTACAAGATGTGAAAGAATCTCCCCTCCCAACGCTTGGGTCTTGTCTTCTTTCGCGCAATTGCGTCAGCTTTTGAGTCGATACAACAACATAGACGGAGGCTCGCGTCATGCTTTTATTTCTTGAACAGCACCGGTGCCCTACTGATCCTCTTTGGCTGGCCCACCGCCCCTTTGCCTTATTCCGCATTCCCATACGGATTTGGATGCATATTGATTGAATCTGGTCTTTCTTAATAATTTGTCTGAGCTTCTGCAACTCCCACAAGCGGGAATACATTTCTTCATTTCTTAATAATAAATAAAGAGCCAAGCAGATCATAATTCCTTATCCATTCGCATCTATGTCTATAAAGAAGAGGAAGCGCCTTGACTCGTCAACCACCGACCGCCGACCATGTGCCGAGAGCTCCTCCCCCGAACCCCCTCTGTTCTCCTTCGTCTTGTGCGCCAGCTACGTCCTCTACTTTGAATTTTTCTATTTCCTTTCTACGCCCAAAAGAATGGAATGGCTTTTCTCGTGTGTGAAAAGACCAAAGAAGAAGGCTGTCGCGTGTTCTAAATTTTTTTGCTTGTGCGTGCCAATTTTCTATTCTAATAAAGGTCTCTCGCTAGTGCTGACGTGATGCGGCCTCGCTAGCTTTCTGGCATATTCTACTGAGCTTTCCACTCTGGAACTGGCTTTCAGAAAGACCTTCATTCACTTCGCTACCCTTCCTCTGATCTCAGTCCAAGCTCCTAACTACAATGCAATTTCAATTCACCCCCACGCATACAATTGCTACGAGCTACCGAAAGTGAAGAAGAAGAAAGGTGGGTTTTCAATAAGAGATGCGGCACAAAGTAGTCTTTTGGAAACCCGCGGCTGGATTGAATCCAAAGAGATGGAGAGGATAGTTTTGACTGCGAGGGAGAAAAAGGTCCGGTGGCATCGTATATAAAATTACGACTTCATTTAGAAGCGATCTGTTCATCCAAGACGAAATTGAATAAGAGAAGAAAGCAATTCTTATGCCCAAAACTCCCATGCTTTCCGGATCATTGGTTAACAACCAACCGGCAATTTCCGTCTTCCTGAATTGGGAGAGTCTTTCTTCATTTTTCGAGAGAGCAGAGCAGTCAAAGAATGAACCAAATGATTGTTCGAGAATGGCTATTCTTCCCAATTGCTCCTTGTGATGCAGCGGAACCATGGCAATTAGGATTTCAAGACGCAGCAACACCTATGATGCAAGGAATAATAGACTTACATCATGATATCTTTTTCTTCCTCATTCTTATTTTGGTTTTCGTATCATGGATCTTGGTTCGCGCTTTATGGCATTTCCACTATAAAAAAAATCCAATCCCGCTTCGGATTGTTCATGGAACTACTATAGAGATTATTCGGACCATATTTCCGTCTATCATCCTGATGTTCATTGCTATACCATCATTTGCTCTGTTATACTCAATGGACGAGGTAGTAGTAGATCCAGCCATTACTATCAAAGCTATTGGACATCAATGGTATCGGAGTGCGCCTCTTCACGAAGGTGATTTAAGTGCAACGAAATGCCTTATCTTTTAATATAGTTCGCAAAGCATCTGGCTTACTGGTAATCTCCCATTCCCGTCGTCGAGAGAATAAACTAACTATAGCATGCCAGAAACGGGGAGTTGATTGAGGTGGTTAGACCTAGACCCTGAAATGCTTTCAGCATAGGAGCAAAAGGTTCCATTCTTGTTGTTGCTGGAGGTACACATCCCTCTTCTCGGTGTAGAGCGATATACGAGAAATAGATGCTCAGCCTGCAATGTCCGATAACGGCGCTGAAGTAGTGAATCTAGCGGCACCATAGCAATGGCATACAACTTTGGACCTAACGGCCGGCCCAGTAACCTTTCGGAATGGGGGATCCCCGCTGGCAACAACCACGGTAGTAGTTTCGGAACTACTGGGCTTTGAAAGGAGAGGACAATAAAGAAATTGCCTGCTCCTCTTTTTTCGCTTCGGGGACGGAGGTCCTACGGTAGGTAAGAGCTTTAACAAGCAAAAAGACCGAAGAGGACCAGCGCTTCTACTCTGGAACCGAAGAGCCGCTCGCAGCGAGAAGCAAGGGATGTCGTGAACGGTGGGAGGTCACAGAGAATTGACCTCTTCTACGAGTGATCCTATGATCGATACAGGATATATACTATCTCTCTTTTTTTTTCTATAAAAAAAAAGAAGGGTGACTCAACTTCTCAGCGTCAGTTGGGGATGGGACCTGTTGGCATAATGCACGCTGGAACGCGGGAATGATCGGTCTCATGAACGACTACTCTGAACCAAAAAAGAAAGAGTTTTGTTCACGATATCCGGTCAGGTCTATGGATGGATCCTTTTAGATCTACGAGCTTTATGCCCCGGCCGTTCACATGAGCATAGAAAATCGTTACTCGAGCGTTCAACTGGGCCCCTGACAGGATAGGTGAGGAATCACTCTGGATCTTCTTTCTTAGAGCCCACAACTTCGCCGAGCCGACTAGCATCCTTTTCCACTGCGCATTTCTCGAACAAAGAAGACGACTAGAAGTGCGAATTCGCTTTTCGTGGTGAACTGGTCGTCCCATACCTTCCGCCTGTCCTATGTGTGTGGAACCAGGTCTTTTTCGGTTACAGCCTCCCCCTCGAATACGGTGGGTAGGGCTGGGTAAGAAAGGGTCCCCTGTTGCCAATAAACTTTTCCCGGCCTTCGATTCCTCTTACTCATAAAGTCAAAGGTCTTACAGTCGGGAGAACTACCTAAAACTAAAGAAAAATAGTGCTCTTTCTTTAGGCGTGGAGAGCTTTTTGCGGGGAAACTTGCAAGTACAGTTTGGGGGGAGGCGGGCGTCGACCCAACCTTATGAGTATTCGGACTATAACAGTTCCGATGAACAGTCACTCACTTTTGACAGTTATACGATTCCAGAAGATGATCCAGAATTGGGTCAATCACGTTTATTAGAAGTGGACAATAGAGTGGTTGTACCAGCAAAAACTCATATACGTATTATTGTAACATCTGCTGATGTACTTCATAGTTGGGCTGTACCTTCCTCAGGTGTCAAATGTGATGCTGTACCTGGTCGTTTAAATCAGACCTCTATTTTGGTACAACGAGAAGGAGTTTACTATGGTCAGTGCAGTGAAATTTGTGGAACTAATCATGCTTTTATGCGTGCGCCCGAAAACATAGGCCGACTGCTGAGCCCACTCTGGCTCAGCCGCACCACCCGGGGTGCGAGCCACCCGAAAAGCAAGCTTTTACAGCGAGCGGCTGGAGCAGTAGGGAGCCGAGGAGCAAGGCAGTAGATAAGTGCGAAAAAGGGGCCAGGCTCCCGGTGAAGCAGAGAAGACGGTTAGGATAACGAACTTGAAACGCGGAGCCCGAGCGGCCGGCGAGCGAGTGGTTAGTGGCCAATAGCGCCCTAGTTGACGGCATTCCTCTCTGCGGCTGGCACTTGAGAAACCACGGGGCACTCCATACAGAGCAAGCAAGTCAAAGTTAGGGATGAGACGCCCGCGCAAGGACCTCCATTCTCATTAGGAGATCGAACCAAGGACCTATGGAAGTCGGGGCTACCCCGTCCCCATGGACAAGGCAACAGTGTCCTGAGGGAGGAGTTTAGAGGCCTTATAGTAGCACGGACTTCTTTTTCTTTGACGATCGTGCGAAGGGGGCCAGTCCAAGATCGTACTGTTCCTCTACAAAGACAACAGACGCTCTCAACGGCTAGGCGCCACTCTCTTTCAGAGTTATTCCAGCTTCTTCATGATTTCGTGCCGTGGTGAACAAAGAAAACAAAAAAGAGGGCCGTTTCCGCGGAAGGAGAAGGACCTGCAACGGCTGAAGCCGCCTCTTCTTCAAACTATAGCCGTCTGTTACGAGTCCGGAAAGCCTGGAATCCTCAATAGTTGGGATCTCTCAAAATCAAAAAGGGCTATAAGGGCTGGAGCTTCAGCCTCCCCCCTCTTCCTTCCCGGTCAAGATAGATGGAAAGGAGCCCTATCAAGTCAAGGCCATAACCTTAAGTCAAATTAATGTACGTACACTTTAGTTTCACAGGGTGGGGCCTACTTCCTTCAGCTGGTTTTCTTCCAGAACAAAGTCGCGGTTGGAGCTATGAAGCTTTTCTTATTAGAAAAGGGGAAAGGTTTGGCACAAAGCTGCTCGCTTTCTCGCTTCCGAGAGGCGAAGGGAGCCTGACTTACGGGTTCCAAGCCTGGCGTGAAGCGAAGGGATTTGATTGAACCTATGATCTCAGATCAGTGGGCAACCATAGTTTACTTTTTTCGTGGTGTTGTTGACGTTGTTGAAAGCGAATTTTGAAGTAGGCCTCGCTTTTAGGAGCTGCTCCCAGCTCACACTATGGTGGAGGAGGTGCCGTGAAGATCTAGGAGTGTGAGCAGTACGAGCTGAAAGGCTCCCATACTGTTTGGAGGGCAGGAGGCATAGATGCCAAACAAATCTGACCCCTATCTATCGTCGTAGAAGCTGTTTCTAGGAAAGATTATGGTTCTCGGGTATCTAATCAATTAATCCCCCAAACCGGAGAAGCTTAAGCGGAAATGAAAGAATAGGGTGAGGAAAAAGAAGAGAAGCCAAACAGAAGGCTTCGCTCGCTCGCTGCTCTAACGCTTGTTTAGTAGACAGCTTTTAGAGTGCATAAGCCCCTGACGAGATAGAGGCGAGTACTACACGAGCTCGTTTTTAAAGTACGGAACGAGCCTTGTCTACAAGAGCGACCTCGTCTTGCTTGCTTCTGGCGAAGCTTCCTGCACGTCATAATAGGCATAAAGGTATGGTAGGAAGACTACTTTGACGGCCGACCACCACATAGGAGCGATAGCGAAGCCAAGCCGTAGAAAGGCGAGCAGCCCTTATAGCAATAGAAAACTATATACTTATAGCCCTCTTTTTCCCCCGCTCACAGTAGTTCGTCGATCTGATGAGAGGAGACAAGCCATTTAAGATTCCAGCCCAGAAGACGTCTATTAGAAGGATAAAGAATGTCATATATTTCAGGAGCTAGATTAGTTGACGATAAACAAGTAAAAATAGCCTCAACAAAAATTGATGGAATTGGACCTAAAAAAGCCATTCAGCTTTGTTATCGATTAGGTATCAGTGAGAACATTAAGATAAAAGAGTTAACTAAATATCAGATCGACCAAATTGAACAAATGATAGGTCAAGATCATGTTGTTCATTGGGAATTGAAGAGGGGAGAACGAGCAGACATCGAACGATTAATTTCGATTTCTTGTTATCGTGGAATTCGTCATCAAGATGGATTACCCTTACGCGGTCAACGAAGTCATACTAATGCAAGGACTTGTCGTAAGCGAATTCGGAAATGAAAGAAGTCTACTGGAAGCCCTTGGTACTTGTCTGATCAATCACACTGATAGCTTCAATAGTTCACTGAAATTTTGATTTCGTTTTTTTTGGTATTTCACCGGTTACTAATCGTTTAGACTACTAGTAGGCTTCCTTCGCCCGCCTATCGTA